TGAATTTTGAATAGTCTTCAAGATCCTCTGTTTTCGATTCTCTAATAAATCGCTTAACACTCCCCTTCCAAAAAAAACCAACACACCAAGCACTACGCTTAGATTTATTAGATTTGTTGCAAAAATATCGGTATTAAAACCGAAACTCCCGGCAGATGGCCAATAACCCAAGGAAAGGAAAAAATCGGTTACATGTTTCATACGATCTCCTCTTTCTTATAGTTATAGATAGACTACTAAAATTTATTTTCGATTTTTTATGAATTTTCTTATTTCTAAATAGAAAATAAAAATTTGAGTCAAAAAATATATTGATTTAGAAATTTATTTTAATTAATTTTTTTATTGGAAATTTCCAATAATTGGAAATTTCCAATAAGCCTGATACTTATTTGATTCGAATTAGGTACCAGGTATTATACAGGTCAGTTTCGAAATACCTCGTTTGTTACAATTGGAATACTTCCTAAAAAAGTTTATCTATTGGACTAAGAGGGTAAAGAAAAAAGTGAGTTGGATCCTCATCATCAAACCAGCAATTTCCCTAGATTGTTCTTCCTAAGTAATTTAATTGTAGGAGTTAAATATTAAAATAATTTGAAAAACCAAGAACAGCAAATCCACAAAATAAACAAAAATATGTTTTTTTTTTGATTAAACAAAAGGATTCGCAAATAAAAGAGCTAATGCAACAACTAGCCCATAAATTGTTAAAGCTTCCATGAAAGCTAGACTAAGCAATAAAGTACCCCGTATTTTTCCTTCCGCCTCTGGTTGTCTCGCAATTCCTTCTACAGCCTGTCCCGCAGCAGTACCTTGACCAACCCCAGGTCCAATAGAAGCAAGCCCAACGGCCAATCCAGCAGCAATAACGGAAGCGGCAGAAATCAGTGGATTCATGATAAGGTCCTCGCACCAAAACAAAAATAAAGAAATAGTTAATGATACAATCAACCAACATTCAATTCACAATTACAGACGAAATGGAAAGGCTTCTATTGAAATCCCTGCCGAAATTCACACTAGTAAGACAAATTAGATATCTCTTTAGTTCATATATACCTAGTTAATGTCTAATATCACATATACATGTTTTTCCCCATACCGTAAACAAAATATTGTCTCTTAAAGTCGTCGGGCTTCTCGAATCATTCCATTCTTTTAAAGAATCACAAGCGTTGTCTTATAGCGATTATATTACATACACCTCGTTCGACCCCTCGTTCCTACGCAAACCAATCCGTTTTTTTTTATCTCGTTTTTGGTAAACCCTTACGTTTTTTTCATCCCACCGAAAAAGGTCCAATCAATTTTAATGGACCCATTTGTTAGGCCAAACCATTCTATAGAAATATTCCATATTTGATTGATTTTGATTGATATAAATCCATGTAATTTAGTGTAATTTTGTATTTATTCAATTTTTTTTTTGTCAATGGATGAATTGAATAAAATCAACTGAAATGAGAATCATTTTCTATAGCATCTTTTTTTTATTTGCGCGTCGTAACCTTTTGTCCAATTACTCTAGATCGTCTCTATCTTTATTTCTCCCTTTTGTATAGATTTATCTTCCCTAAGTGGATTACCTTAAACGTCGCATACATTCCGTCAGGCTAAGCTAAAAAAGACTGTGTCGAAAACTAGTCAATGATGACCTTCCATGGATTCCCCTATATAAGCCGCAGCTAGGGTTGCAAAAATAAGAGCTTGAATACCGCTTGTAAATAATCCAAGGAACATGACAGGTATAGGAACTACTAAAGGTACTAAAGAAACAAGAACAACAACTACTAATTCATCAGCTAAAATATTTCCGAAAAGTCGAAAACTAAGCGATAGCGGTTTTGTAAAATCTTCTAAGATGTTAATAGGTAAAAGGATTGGGGTTGGTTGAATATATTTACCGAAATAACCCAATCCCTTTTTTGTAAGACCCGCATAAAAATATGCTACTGACGTGAGTAAAGCTAAAGCAACGGTCGTGTTTATATCATTTGTGGGTGCGGCTAACTCCCCATGGGGTAACTCTATAATTTTCCAGGGTAAAAGAGCCCCTGACCAATTTGAAACAAAAATAAATAGAAACATTGTTCCAATAAAGGGAACCCATGGACCATATTCTTCTCCTATTTGAGTTTTGCTCACATCTCGAATGAATTCAAGGACATATTCAAAGAAATTCTGACCATCAGTAGGAATGGTTTGTGGATTACGAACAGCTATAATGGCTGAACCTAATAAAATAGCAATTACGACCCAAGAAGTAATAAGTACTTGAGCATGGACTTGGAAACTTCCTATTTGCCAATAGAAATGTTGGCCTACTTCCACACCTGATATATCGTATAAACTTTTTAGTGTTTTGATAGAACATAATAGAACATTCATATTACCCTCTGAAAGAAATAGAACTAAAAAAGGAATTATTTTGATTCACCCATCTTTTTTTGATTTGCCTACCTGAATTATCTATTTATAAATTAAAAATATCAACTAA